CTCTTATCTGGCGAATAACCAACAATAGCTTCCATTGAATGAATAATAGATCCAGACCCTAAAAACAACAATGCTTTCGAATAGGCATGAGTAATCAAATGAAATAAAGCACCTCGATAAGACCCCATACCTAGAGCTAACATCATATAACCCAATTGAGACATTGTAGAATAAGCTAAACCTCTCTTAATATCTTTTTGAGCAAGAGCTAAAGTAGCTCCTAAAAAGACTGTGGTTATGCCTATCAAAGCTATTAAATTCATTATGTAAGGTATGACTAGGAAAAGAGGAAAAAGTCGAGCTACAAGAAAAATTCCCGCCGCTACCATAGTAGCAGCATGTATCAGCGCCGAAATAGGAGTAGGGCCTTCCATGGCATCGGGCAACCATACATGAAGCGGAAATTGTGCTGATTTAGCAATTGCACCGGAAAATAAGAAAAAGGTACACAAAGTAACGAATCCAAGATTAACTTGATTATTAGAAATCAAGTTAGTGACTATTTTGAACAAATCTCGAAATTCGAAGCTGCCCGTTATCCAATAAAGACCAATAATTCCTAATAATAAACCAAAATCCCCTACACGATTAGTTACAAATGCTTTTTGACAAGCATTCGATGCACTAGGTCGTGTGAACCAAAAACCTATTAAAAGATAAGAACACATTCCAACTAATTCCCAAAAAATATAAATTTGTATCAAATTCGAACTAGTAACTAATCCCAACATTGAAGTATTGAAAAAACTCATATAAGCAAAAAATCTCAAATAGCTTTGATCATGAGACATATAATTATCACTATAAAAAAGAACCATAATTCCAACTGTAGTAATTAATATTAACAAAATAGAAGTAAGTGGGTCAATCAAGTGTCCGAACTCTAAAGAAAAATCATTATTGATGGTCCACGACCATATATGTTGATAAATAAAACTGCTATTTATTTGCTGAATAGACAGATCGATTGAAAAAATCATAACTATACTTAACAATAAAACACTTGTAAAAGCCCACATACGACGAAGTTTTTTTGTTGTCACCGGAAAAAGTAGAAGTCCTGCTCCTATTAACATAGGTACTGGGAATATAAGGAAAGGTATGATCCATGAATATTGATATATATGTTCCATAACAAAAACTTTTTTAATTATTTAATTACTAATTAATTATTTCGTGTTTCTGATTTATCAGCTCTTATATCTTTTTATTTTAAATCAGTCAATAAAGAAAATAAATGAAAAAGAAAAAATACAAAGTATATAAAACTGAAATCCAATTTTATATTTCTATTTTTAATTATTATCAATGAAAAAAAAATTCACATATTAAAATCAAAAAGTTCGAATTGGTCAAATAATGATGTTTCGAAATCCTAACTCAAACTCTTTCCACAATAAAAAACTAAGCACTAAAATATTTCGATAAATCTATTGAATGTAATAAATATTTAAATTGGCCTTCATAAAAGTTGATTTTTTTGTTATTCTTAAATAAAAATTTCGTCATGAATTTGAATATTTCGTAAAAAGTAAAGTATTGCCTCAAAGCTCGACGATTAAATACAAATTGATTATTATAATTTCAAGCAAGCCGCTATGGTGAAATTGGTAGACACGCTGCTCTTAGGAAGCAGTGCTAGAGCATCTCGGTTCGAGTCCGAGTAGCGGCATTAGATCCTGTAATTTTCAAAAGGATACAATATATCCTATAATGACTTTACTTCCTAATTTCTATTTTATATACGAAATTAGGAACCCCCGTAACTTTTTTATTTTATTTTTTATTTTATGATAGTTTCGGCTTTAGAGCATATATTAACTCATATATCTTTTTCAGTCGTGTCAATTGTAATTACAATTCATTTGATAACCTTATTGGTCGATGAATTCGTAGAACTCTATGATTTGTCAGAAAAGGGCATGATAACTACTTTTTTCTGTATAACAGGATTATTAGTTACTCGTTGGTTTTTTGGTGGACATTTACCATTAAGTGATTTATATGAATCATTAATCTTTCTTTCATGGGCATTTTCTGTTATTCATATAATTCCCTATTTTAAAAAATATAAAAATTATTTAAGCGCAATAACCGCGCCAAGTACTCTTGTTACTCAAGGGTTTGCCACTTCAGGTCTTTTAAAAGGCATGCATCAATCCGAAATGTTAGTGCCCGCTCTTCAATCCCAGTGGTTAATGATGCACGTAAGTATGATGATATTGGGCTATGCAGCTCTTTTGTGTGGATCATTATTATCAGTAGCATTCCTAGTCATCAGATTTCAAAAAATCATAAGAATTTTTGCTAAAAACAATAATTTATTAACCGATTCATTTTACTTTAATGAGATACAATATATAACGGACCGCAAAAATGTTTTAAGAAATATTTCCTTTATTTCGTCTAGGAATTATTATAGGTTTCAATTGATTCAACAATTAGATGACTGGAGTTATCGGATTATAAGTATAGGATTTCTTTTTTTAACTATAGGTATTCTTTCGGGAGCAGTCTGGGCTAACGAAGCATGGGGATCATATTGGAATTGGGACCCAAAGGAAACTTGGGCGTTTATTACATGGACCATATTCGCGATTTTTTTTCATACTCGAACAAATAAAAATTTGGAGGGTTTAAATTCGGCAATTGTCGCTTCTATCGGTTTTCTTATAATTTGGATATGCTATTTTGGAGTTAATTTATTAGGAATAGGACTACATAGTTATGGTTCATTTACATTAACAATTACCAATTGAAGAAAGGGTCTGACGAATGCAACTCTCTAGGACAGCAAAACATAGAGACAAAAAGCTTGAGGTAAGCTGTTGAGCACTTTTTGAATCACCATACTAGTTGATTCAAAAAGTGCTCATAAATGCCAAAAATTTGTGCTTAGAATTCCATTTTTGTTAATTAAAATTCAAGATTTAAGAGAGTAAAAAAGAAGTTTTTTCATTGTGTAACCTAAGAATTTTGAATTTTCTACAAAAAAAAAATCATAGGATTTCTTTTTTGTAGAAAAACTATCTATAAAAATAATTAGATAGAATAGCTTCGACTCTGTCAATTGATAATGAGAAAACGAAATCCGGATAAATACCAATACTTATTACAGGCAGAAGGATCGAGATCGAAACAAATAATTCCCGAGGTCCAGAATCAAAAAAATAAGAGTTTGGAGCATTAAATAGTTTGTATCCATAGAACATCTGTCGTAACATAGATAATAAATAAATAGGAGTTAATATCATTCCAACTGCCATTACGATAGTAATTAATATTTTTGTTGTTAAAAGGTATTTTTGGCCACTAATTAGTCCAAAAAAGACTATCAATTCCGCAAAAAAACCACTCATGCCCGGTAATGCAAGGGAAGCTAGTGAGAAAATACTGAAGGCCGTGAATAGTTTTGGCATTAGGGGAGCCATTCCGCCCATTTCGTCAAGATAAAGACGACGTATTCTATCATAACTAGTTCCTGCCAAGAAAAATAGTGCAGCACCAATAAATCCATGGGATAGAATTTGTAAAATAGCTCCATTGAGTCCCATATCACTTATAGAGCAAATTCCTATAATTATGAAACCCATATGAGATACAGAAGAATAGGCTATTCTTTTTTTTAAATTTCGTTGACCAGGAGATGTTAAAGCTGCATAGATTATTTGCATTACGCCTATTATTATCAACCAGGGGGAGAAGATAGAATGAGAATGAGGTAATAATTCCATATTGATTCGAATCAATCCATACGCCCCCATTTTTAATAGGATTCCGGCTAGAAGCATACAAGTACTGTAATGTGCTTCCCCATGAGTGTCTGGTAACCATGTATGTAAGGGTATAATCGGTGATTTAACAGCAAAAGCAATAAGAAATCCAATATAGAAAAATATTTCTAGTCCCACAGGATATGATTGATTGGCTGATGTTTCAAAATTGAATGTTGGTTCATTAGAACCATATAAAGCGATACCTAAAGCTCCCATTAATAAAAAAACCGAACCGCCTGCAGTATACAAAATAAACTTTGTAGCTGAATACAGACGTTTCTTTCCCCCCCACATGGAAAGAAGTAGATAGACGGGAATTAATTCTAACTCCCACATGATAAAAAAAAGTAAAAGATCTTGAGATGAAAATAATCCTATTTGAGCACTATACATTGCCAACATCAGAAAATGGAATAATCGGGAATCCCGAGTAATCGGCCAAGCCGCTAAAGTCGCTAAAGTGGTGATAAATCCTGTAAGTAAAATAGGTCCTAAAGAAAATCCATCTATTCCCAATCTCCAGTACAAATCAAAAAATGGGATCCATTTATAATCTTCTGCTAATTGGATTAATGGGTCCTCAAATTGAAAATAATAAGAGAACGCATAAGTTATTAAAAGAAGCTCTACTATACATATATATAAAGTATACCACCTAATTACCTTATTTCCTCGATGAGGGAAAAAGAAAATTAATAAACCCGCCACTATCGGTAAAACTACAAATATTGTTAACCAAGGAAAAGAATTCGTGGTAAAGACAAGATACGCTTAGACTGGAAAAACCCGTACTCGAAAAAATGTTTTCTAGCACGGGTTTTTGTCGGTAAACAAAAAAGCAAATGTATTCAAGTGGGGTTTTCTGGAAACTATCAATAAGCTAGACCCATGCTTCGAGTTGTTTCATGCCATAAATAAACTCGAACACTCAAGAAATCTGTTGGACAAGCCGATTCACATCTTTTACAACCGACACAATCCTCTGTTCTTGGAGCGGAAGCAATTTGCTTGGATTTACACCCATCCCAAGGTATCATTTCTAATACATCCGTGGGACAGGCTCGGACACATTGAGTACACCCTATACATGTATCATAAATTTTTACTGAATGTGACATTGGATTAAAAATTTTTTTAACGTCATAAAATTTCAATCTAGTAAATTTCTAAATGAATCAGCATATATTTAGAAACCAGACGAATCAATGATTTACCAGAAATTTTATCAATTCTGGATCAACTTCTGAGATAGAGCCAAGATACTTTACTTTCTTACGTTTTCACAAACATGATTAGACAACTTAGATATCATACATACCAACTCAAATTAATGAATATGAAAATTATATTCTATAACAATTAATACTACTTATTCAACAAATTCGATTGATTGATACAGGTGGATTTTCTGTTACGATAAATTGACGAAACAATAGCCGGTCCAATAGCTGCTTCAGCGGCTGCGATAGCTATAACAAAAATTGAAAAAATATTTCCTTTTAGTTGGCGACTATCAAAAAAATCAGAAAATGTTACGAAATTTATATTAACAGCATTCAGTATAAGTTCAAGACACATAAGGGCTCTAACCATATTTTGACTCGTGATTAATCCATAGATACCGATAGAAAATAAACAGGCACTCAAAATAAGTACATGCTCGAGCATCATTGACCAACTCCTTATCAATTTTTCAATTTCGATTTATTTCAATATGAACAACAATTCCACCTGAGATTGACTCGAATTAATAATTGAAATAAAAATTAAAACTGTTTTCTATGTTATCCCATCTCTTTTCCTTCAATTTATTTTATTTAAAGATTATTTATGTATAAATGTATAAATTCTTTTATTTGATCTATTATCCATATATTTATTTGTTCGGTCCTTATGATATTCTTAATTCGAAAAATTTCTTACTGACGAGCCACAGCAATCGCACCTATCAAAGCAACTAAAAGAATTATTGAAATGAATTCAAATGGAAGAAAAAAATCTGTTGCTAAATGAATTCCAATTTGTTGACCATTACTTATCAAATCTTGTTCTATAATCTGATTTGTTGTTGTAGTCCAAATAATTCCGTACCATGACGTATCTGGAATAATAGTAATTAGTGAAACAAAAATACTTGTACAAACTAAAGAAGTAACCCCATTTCCAACAGTCCAAAGATTCAAATCTTTGTAATATTCTGAACCATTCAGGAACATTACGGCAAATATAATTAAAACATTTATAGCTCCCACATAAATAAGGAGCTGTGCAGCAGCTACAAAATGAGAGTTTGATAAAATATAAACTAAAGATATACAAACAAGAACGAATCCTAATGAAAAGGCCGAATAAATTGGGTTGGTAAATAATACTACCCCTAAACCTCCTAATATAAGACCTAATCCCAGAAAGACTAAAAGAAAATCATGTATTAGTCCAGGTAAATCCATTGCACGTAAAATAAGAAATAAAAAAAATTGAATTGTTTCTTCATGACCTTATTGACTATTGACTTGACCAGGAAAAACTTTTTTATATTTTATATTCTTTTTTTATTATTTATTTTTTTATTATTTATTATAGGCTTTTAAATTTTAAATTCTAGGGGGTCTACAGAATTACTATATGTACAACTATTGAACTAATTTCATTCTTTCGTGAATTTCTTGAAAAAGGCATTCAAAATTTTATTCTCGAAAGAATTTTGGATAGAATTATAGATATCTTACTAGATTGTCAATCCAAATCCAAATTAAGTTGCGATGCAATTTTCTCATCAATCAAAGCAATAGTTGGAATTTCGAATTTTTGTAGTCATTGAGCAAGAAAATGAAAGAAACCCCCTTCCATACTTTTAGATCAAAACAGAATTTTCCTTTTTTTAGTTTAATAATTGTATTTTTAAATCAATCAAAGTGGTTTATCCATTTTTTTTTAGTTGAATTGAAAATTGTTCGAATCGTATAATCGTCAACTACTGATATTGGTAAACGACCCAAAGCAATTTGATTATAATTCAATTCATGACGATCATAAGTAGAAAGCTCATATTCTTCCGTCATTGATAAACAATTTGTTGGACAATACTCAACACAGTTGCCGCAAAATATACAGATTCCGAAATCAATACTGTAATTAAGCAACCGTTTCTTTCGAATGTCAGTTTCCAATTTCCAATCAACAACAGGCAGATCTATAGGGCATACACGAACACATACTTCACAAGCAATGCATTTATCAAATTCGAAATGGATTCGACCGCGGAAACGCTCCGATGTTATTAATTTTTCATAAGGATATTGAATAGTTACAGGTAAACGATTTGCATGGGACAAGGTAATCATGAAACTTTGACCAATGTACCTTGCGGCTCGTATGGTTTGTTGCCCATAATTCATGAACCCAGTTACCATGGGAAACATAGCATAAATTTTTATGAATAATTTGATTTTTTTTCTCTTGTTTGAGTTGAAGACAAATCATAATATTCTTTTCTTAGAGTTTTCTTTATTATTATTAATTAATATTCGAATTTTTCTAATTTTATTTTTTTATTATCCGTTTCGTTTATAGTGAAAGGAGTTGGAAAGAGGTTGTTAATAATAGATTGCCGAGGGAAATTGGTAAAAGAAATTTCCATCCAAGATTTAAAAGTTGGTCCATTCGTAGTCTAGGTAAAGTCCATCTTGTTGTGATAGGAATGAACAAGAACAAATAAGTTTTAACCAATGTAATAAAGATACCAATTGTTGGTCCAACGACTCCACTTATGTTATTTATTTCAAAAAACTCATGAACAAATTTATACGGAATACAAATATTCCAACCGCCCAAGTAAAGAACTGTTACAAATAATGAAGAAACTAATAAGTTGAAATAGGAAGCAATATAAAATAAACCAAATTTAATACCCGAATATTCCGTTTGATAACCTGCTACTAATTCTTCTTCTGCTTCTGGCAAATCAAAAGGTAATCTTTCACATTCTGCTAGAGAAGAAATAAAAAAAATCAAAAATCCTATCGGTTGACGCCACAAATTCCACCCCCAAAAACCAGATTTTGCTTGTGCCTCAACTATATCAACTGTACTTGAACTGTTAGATAATCATAGTCGGCGATAACATCACTGTTCTCATCGCTATTCCAGAACCGTACATGAGATTCTTACCTCATACGGCTACTCGAAGTCCAGAAATAAATTTAAGGACCAGATCGATTGTATTATTTATTTTGATATATTTGTAGAATAGAGCGGCTCAAAATAAAATAAAATCTATCGACGTTCCAAAATTCAAGCAATGAAATTCTATCTGTTCGAATACTAAAAATACAAAATTACTTCGGAATTGATCTCATCCTTTAATAATTTCAATTTTTCTTTCTTGAGTAATAACTTTAATCCTTCAATAAAATACTCTTTGTAAAATTCCTTGTTAAAATACCAAATATATATTTCAACCTATCATTTTCTATTACGAAAATATTCCGAATTATGACACGAATTCTATCTCTATGAATATCCATATAGGAGAAAAGAATAAAAAAAATGGATTTTTCGTATTTTTCTATTCTAATTCGATTCGTTGTTTTCGTTCTTATTCTTCGTTCTGAAAAAACGAAACGACAAGGGGGTTAAAAAAAAGGAAAGGATTATTTCGTTCCGGATAGTCAGTTCTTTAATTGTTGGGTAGGAGCATACTCTGAATTGGAATCATGGGGAGCACTGCCTGATCATTTCTACGAACTTAAAGCCCCGATTAATATACTTTTTGTCGAAATAGCTTTTTCGATAATTTTCAAAATCTCTATTACTAATCCTTTGTGTATCTTCGTGTTCCTAACCATCCACTCATTTTTGCTCAATCATCTGTTAGCATTAGGGTAATACCTATGGAGAATACTTATAAAGAAAATAATAGTGAAAACTCCATAAAGTTGATTTTTTGAGCCCGCTTCAAGTTAGGATGACTAATCAACCAATCTTGGGGCAAACGGTCTTCTTTTTTTATTTTCTGTTTATTTCTGTTTTCCTTTTTATTCTTGTACCTAGGAAATGAGTCTCAATTTTTTTACTGCAAATTTCGAAGTTGTTTTTTTTTCACTCATATAACTATCCAATTTCGTTCATGAACCAAATTGATGAATAAAAAATGAAGATATCTATTCAATTCATTTCACTTTCTTCCTAAAAAGAAAAGAATAGCGCGAAATTTCTGTTTCAACGAGTCGCACGTAGAGATATGGTTAACACACAAATAGTTAAAGGTATTTCATAACTAATCGATTGAGCAGCAGCTCGTAGACCACCCAAAAAGGAATATTTATTATTTGATCCATATCCTGACATAAGAAGTCCAATGGGAGCAATACTTGAAATGGCAATCCATAAAAAAACACCAATATTTAGATCGGTTAAAACAAAGTGATAGCCAAAAGGAATTACTGAATAGCTTAAGAGAGTTGATATGACTGCTATAGATGGTCCAATACTGAATAAATGAGTATCCCCCCTAGATGGAAAAAGATTCTCTTTGAAAAGTAGTTTTGTCCCATCCGCTAGAGCTTGAAGAACTCCTAAAGGACCTGCATATTCGGGTCCAATGCGTTGTTGTATCCCTGCGGATATTTCTCTTTCTAACCATACAATTACTAGTATGCTTATCGTGAGTACCGATACAAGAGTCAAAATAGGAACAAACTCCCATATAATTCCATAGACCTCGTTTAAGGATTCTAAGCTAGCAAAAGAATGGATAGCTTGTCCTTCTGTTGTATCAATTATCATTTCAACGATCAACTTCTCCCATAATGATATCTATACTACCTAGTATTGTCATAATATCAGCCAATTTCATTCTTTTAACTAATTCAGGAAGAATTTGCAAATTGATAAAACCCGGTGGTCGAATTTTCCATCTCCAAGGAAACCCGCTCTGATCCCCTATCAGAAAAATTCCCAATTCTCCTTTTGGGGCTTCCACTCTGACATAAAGTTCTTGTTTCGGTAATTCAAAAGTAGGAGAAGTTTTTTTACTAATGAATCGATATTCGAAATCGTTCCATTCCGGATCCTTTTCTCTATCAAAGCGTCGGGTTTCTAAATTCTCATAGGGCCCCCCTGGAATTCCTTCAAGAGCCTGTTGAATAATTTTTATAGATTCCAGCATTTCACCAATTCGAACTAAATAACGAGCTAATGAATCTCCTTCTTTTTGCCACTGGACTTCCCAATCAAATTCGTCGTAAGACTCATAATGATCAACTTTACGAAGATCCCATTGTATTCCGGAAGCTCGTAGCATTGGTCCCGATAACCCCCAATTTATTGCTTCCTCCGCACCAACAATACCTACTCCTTCAACTCGTTCTAAAAAAATAGGATTTCGCGTAATAAGTTTTTGATATTCAGCAACTCCTGTTAAAAAATAATCGCAAAAATCCAAACATTTATCTATCCAACCATGAGGTAGATCAGCCCCTACCCCCCCGATACGAAAATAATTATGCATCATCCTCATACCAGTGGCAGCTTCAAATAAATCATATATTAACTCTCTCTCTCTAAAAATATAGAAGAAAGGAGTCTGTGTACCAATATCTGCCATAAAAGGCCCAAGCCATAACAAATGAGAAGCTATACGACTTAATTCCAACATAATTACTCTGATATAGCCAGCCCTTTTTGGCACTTGAATATTTCCTAACAGTTCGGGACCATTTACTGTTATTGCTTCTGTGAACATAGTAGCCAAATAATCCCATCGTGTTACATAGGGCAAATATTGTATAATTGTTCGATTTTCTGCAATTTTTTCCATTCCTCTGTGTAAATAACCTAATATTGGTTCACAATCAATAACATCCTCACCGTCTAGAGTAACGATGAGTCGAAGAACACCGTGCATCGATGGGTGGTGGGGACCCATATTCACTATCATAAGATCTTTGCGTTTAGCTGGTATATTCATAGGAGTTTCCTCGATCCATTCCACGAGTTACTGAAAACAAAAAGAAGTTCATCTCAAGATCGAATAAATCAAATAATTCAGCAAAACTCTTCAAATTAAGAAATTAATGAGTTTTTAACTTCCTTTTAACTTCCGAATATCCAACCGACTAATTAATTCTTTATAACGTACGTTATTTTTTTTTTCTAAATAAGCCAACAGTCGTTGGCGTTTTCCTAAAATTTTCCGCAAACCTCTCTGAGATAAATAGTCTTTTCTATGCAATTCCAAATGTGAAGTAAGTCTTCGTATCTTATTTGTGAAACTTACTATTTGAAATTCAGTAGATCCCTTGTTTTCGTCTTTTTCTTTTTGTGAAATAACTGAAATGAATGAATTTTTTACCATAAAACAAGGACCCCCCTTTATTTAGTTTTAAGTTTAAGATATTTTTTATTGATCAGTAATAATAATAAATTAATAAATGTATTCTATTAATAAATAATGTCAGTTCATCTTAATTTTGTATACACAAAAATCTTTACTTTGTTAGTAATTCCAAATTCTATTTGACAGAATTGGGAATTAATCAATCAAAATTTTTAAGGGTGGTCTATTTCGCCGCTTACAAAGAAGAAAAAAATTCTACCTAAAAAAAAAAGTAAAAAAAAATTCCATTGATTCATTTCTATTTCTAGATCTAATTGATAGATGATTGAATTCTATATACCCGAATGGAATATGGAGGATAAAAGAATAAGGCGGCTATCTTCTTCTTTTCATATACTATACCAAATAAGCTATGATATATATAATATATATGAAAAATTGGACCTTATTAAAATTTCAACCGCGGATATATATATATTCTTACCATACTGAACCGACTGCCATTATTAGTATCGAACCAATAGCGATTCATACAAGCTAAATCCTCTAATCGAAAACTGGGCCAAAGAAAAAATTTCAATTTAATTAGTTTATTTTTTTCTCTCCAAAAATGTTTGGTTTTCTCCAAAATACGACTGCCTTTTTTTATGTTATTACCATTGAAAATTTCTGGATTTATATGAATATCGTTTTTATTTTTAAAATTGAAAGAAATTCGAATTCTTAATTCTCTACGACGTTTAGGGGATAAAATATTTTCAGGAACAAGTAAATCATAATCATTTTTTTCTCTATTTCCAATTATCTTGGAATGTCTTTCATCGGTAAAAGTCTTTTTATTTTTATCAATATAGAATTTTTCTCTATATTTTTTATTAATTTGTTCTTTGTTCTTATGAACTAATAAGATACCCACCATTTGATACAAAAGAAATTGTGCATCAGTTTTTATCGCCAGACGAACAGGTTCGATAATCAATATTCTCTTTTTCATCAATTCTGTAAGAGTTACATCTTTCTGAACCATCAGAATATTCAGATTTAGTTCTTTCCTTTGAATAGCTGATATAATAATTTCTCGTGGATTTGTCAGTCTAAGCAGGAAACAATATGTTTTGATATTATCAATTATTTTTTGATTTAAAGCAACATTCCATCTTAATTGAAAACATAAATACTCTTTTAGGAAGAAATCAAGCTCTACTTCGGTATGACTTTTGTTTTGATTTTTATTTCTATGTTTTGTCATATCTAATCCCATATAATCGTCGTCAATATCTTTTTCTTCATGATTTCGATTCTCTAATTCAATAATTTTGTTTTTATTCGATAATATAAGAAGGTCGCCTTTTTTCTTCCCGTTGATTTTCTTATTTTTACTAATATTTTTATTTCTATGAAAATTTAAAAGAAGAAATTGAATCGGTATTGTCCATGGTTTTTTCTTATATGTGTTGTAAAGTATCACAAATTTTCGAAAGAACCAAACTTCAAAATTCAATATGAGACTATTTTGTATTTCTTCATTCATTCCCATCCAATCAAAAAAAAGGGGGGTTTGTTTAGATGCATTAATTTCTTGATCTTGGTAAATTGGAAGAAAAGAAATATTTTTCTTATCCATTTTAGTAATTATTTGATATTTATTAGTTGGAGTCTTAGTGTTTTTTTTATCTTTGCTTCCGGTATCGATCCAGGACTCAATATCGACCCTCTTTCTAAGACAAAAATGGATAAGTCGCCAATCAAAATATTTTCGGTCGTGGCTTTTCTCGATATCGATAATATCATTTTCCGCTAGATAATTAGTCAGAGGAATACCTTCTAAGCTGTCAAATAATTTTCTTTTATTTGTGTTGGAATTAGAAAGAATCGTTTCTTTATTAGTTGGTGATTCATAAATAGAAAAGTCTGTCTTTTTTTCATAATTAATAGATTTAGATGATAAAAGACTATATTTAGCGTGTTTTTGAAAATTATTCTTTTGCTTTTGATTCGCAAATAAGTTTACCTCAAATTTTTTGTCATAATGAATTAATTGGTCTTGTTCATGTAAATTCCATTTGTTTAATTTTTTTTTTTCAACCATATGGTGTTGATAGATTCTATTTCGACATTTTTCTGTTAGTAATTGAGACCATCTAACCTGAGATAAATCATATTTATATTGATAATGACTTCTTAACCAGTTTTTCCATTGATTCATTAAAGAAAAAGAATTTATCAAATTTTTTTCTTTTAATTCCGATTTTAATTCCGAATTAAATAATCCTTGGGCTCTAAAATAATCTTTTATTTCATCCTTAAGAAAAAGATTAGGGTATTCAAAGATCGATCTTAATTTATATAAGTTAAGAATTTTTGTTTGTGATAGTTTGTAAAATACATAAGCTTGTGATAAGAAAGATATATCACAAAAAATCTTTGAATTCTTAGTAATAACAGCGATATCTCTTGACTTTTTTATAATCGAAATAAAGTGAAATTTATTTTGATTTGGTTTATTGATTTTTTTTTGATTTGATTCATTATTGGAAATGTATTTAGTAATAATCTTTTTTATTGATTCAAGAAAAAGCTGTGCATTGAGCCTTGGAATATTAATGATACTTAAAAAGATATCTATGTATATATTTTCAATCAAAATTTTTATAAAAAAGTAAAATTTACGTGATAATTGAGCATTTTTTATTTTTAATATGTAGGAAATTTTGTTTGATGAGTTGATTTTTTTAACATTAGAACTTCTTTTTATTTTTTTAAGATTAAAAATTTTTTCTGAAGTTCGCTTTTTTTTGTTCTTTTCTTTTGAAATTTTTTCTATTTGATTTAGAATTCTTTTTCTTCTAGCTGAAAGATCTTTCATTTTTTTTTCTATCAATGAATAATTTATACACGGCATAGGTCGAATTGGAGTGGACAATTTCGAAACCGTACGATGATTTTTATTGATTATCGAATCTTTTTTTTTTTCATTTAATTCAACTACTTCTCTAAATTCCGCTAAAAAATTTTGATTTATTTTTGATTTTGAAAGTTTCTTTATTGTTTTTTGTCGAAAAAAAATGTTTTTGATGAGCCAGTAGTTTTTTTCTTTTGATAAATTTGGAAATAATTTTGTTCTTTCTTCTAAAATTGTTATAACTCGAAAACCATTTTTTGTTATCTTTCGAATTTTTTTTTCAAGTTTTTTAAAGATGGGTTTAAAAATTGAAAGACGTTTTGGGGGAGAACCAAAAGGAAATTCCGCTTCCATTCCCCAAACTGTTAAAAAACAAAAATCTTTTTCTTGAACTTTCTTTTTTTTTTTACCTTTATAAGGGAATTTTAACTTAGATCTGTGCCAAGGTTTTAAACGAAAAGGAAATAGGATCTTTATTTGAATTCCACTTGTTAACCAATTTTTCGGAAATTGTTTTTCTGAGATCTGAACTCCATTATAGGTACATTTAACATGCATCTCTCTACCCCAATCTTTTAAATCGTCGGACCATTCAGGAGTTTGAAAAAATAATATACGAATGATATTTTTAGTTATTATTAATGAGGGTAATATAATATATTTTCTAAGAAACGATTGAGTTACTAAAGCACAACCTCTTATTACTTGAGCAAAAAAAATTGTATCCCAGGTTTCAGCGATTTTTATTCGTGCTTTAGCCTCTCTTTTGTTGTCTTTTCTTTTGTTTGGTTTTCTTTTGTCCTCTTCTTTTGTCTTATTTTCTTTTTTTTTTTTCTTTATATTTATATAAGTAGAATCAGAATCAAAAATTTTAAATTTTGTGTTTTTACACATACAATTTATAAACATTGTTTTCATCAGTTCAAAAATATCAAAAGACAAAAAAAGAGATTTTTTTATTCTGTCCAAAAAAATAGGAGAAT